GATATTTGGAGTTTGATCTCTGATGACACTTTTTTAGTTAGGGATAGTAATGGTGACAGTTATTCCGTATATTTTGATATTGAAAATCGTAGTTTTGAGATTGACAATGATAGTTCTTTTCTGAGTGAATTAGAAGGTTTTTTTTCTAGTTTTTTGAATAGGGGGTCTAAGAGAAACAATCACTACTATTATCATTACATGTATGATACTCAATCTAGTTGGACTAATCACATTAATAGTTGCATTAATAGTTATCTTCGTTTTGAAGTCAGTATTAATAGTTCCATTTCAGGTGGTACTGACAATTACAGTGACAGTTACATTTATAGTTTCATTTGTACTGAAAATGTAAGTGGTAGTGAAAGTGGAAGTTTTAGTATACGAACTCGTAATAATGGCAGTGATTTCAATATAAGAGGAAGATCTAATGATTTCGATATAAATAAAAAATACAGACATTTATGGGTTCAATGCGAAAATTGTTATGGATTAAATTATAAAAAACTTCTTAGGTCAAAAATGAATATTTGTGAACAGTGTGGATATCATTTGAAAATGAGTAGTTCAGATAGAATCGAACTTTCGATTGATTCGGGCACTTGGGATCCTATGGATGAAGATATGGTTTCTATGGACCCCATTCAATTTCATTCAGAAGAGGAACCTTATAAAGATCGTATCGATTCTTATCAAAGAAAGACAGGTTTAACTGAAGCTGTTCAAACAGGCATAGGTCAACTAAACGGTATTACCGTAGCAATTGGGGTTATGGATTTTCAGTTCATGGGAGGTAGTATGGGATCTGTAGTAGGTGAGAAAATCACTCGTTTAATTGAGTATGCTACTAATCGATCTCTACCTGTCATTATTGTGTGTGCTTCTGGAGGAGCACGCATGCACGAAGGAAGTTTGAGCTTGATGCAAATGGCTAAAATATCTTCTGCTTCATATGATTACCAATCCACTAAAAAGTTATTCTATGTATCAGTCCTTACATCTCCTACAACCGGTGGAGTAACAGCCAGTTTTGGTATGTTGGGAGATATCATTATTGTTGAACCTAATGCGTACATTGCATTTGCGGGTAAAAGAGTAATTGAACAAACATTGAATAAGACAGTACCCGATGGTTCACAAGCGGCTGAGTATTTATTCCATAAAGGCTTATTCGACCCAATCGTACCACGTAATCCTTTAAAAGGTGTTCTAAGTGAGTTATTTCAGCTCCATGGTTTCTTTCCCTTGAATCAAAATTCCAAAAATTAAAGTATAGCACTAGATTCAGTTATTTTATTTGTAGCGAAGAAGTATTTAGTTCATCGTAATAAAAAAAACTAAGAAAAATGTTCTTTGGTGATATAAGTTACACTTTCTAGTAAGAGTCAGAAGTTTCGGATAATTTTTTTTCTTCCAGATCCAGATCTATTTTTTATCTTACCCCTATTCATGATTAGGTATTATGAACCTCTATCAACAGGATAAAATAAAAAGGTGAATTTCTCTTTCCGAGGAATTCGAATTTGGGGAAATAAAAAGAATTTTATCTGTCTATCTTACGTATTAATTAAGATAGACAATAATGAAAAAAAAAAATATCAAAATAAAAAGAAATATCAAATATGGAAATGGAATAAAATAATTTCTATATCTATCGCATTTTTACTATGAATCCCCGTTTGTTGGATCGTATTATTTAGAGTCGCGAATTCATAATGAACTTAATTTTCATAAGAAAACTCCTTTTTAATAAGAAACCCCTTATTAGATTAGAAAGAAAGATAGAAAGAACATAAGGATGGGAGAAGAAGAATAATAAAATTTGTAAAAGAAGATTATCCTATCTATATTCGTGTAGAAAGATGAATAGGCACACTTAATTTAGTTCTACATTTTTGCACTTATTATCTATCCTTTTTTTTTTGATTTTATTAATATTTTAAATTTCTAAATAATAATATTTAAAATAATATTATTTAGAAATTTTATATTTATTATAAATTATATATTTATATATACTTAATTGTTTATATATACTTAGTAGTATAATATTATTTTTGAATATTATTATTCAAAAATAATATTATATAAAATACAATAGTCAATATTACTTAATATTACTTATAATAGATATACTTATCATATCATAAGATATCTTTCTAATAGATACAAATATATAGATACAAATATGAAATCGAGGCATCCATTCTATGACAGATCTCAACTTACCCTCTATTTTTGTGCCTTTAGTGGGCCTAGTATTTCCGGCAATTGCAATGGCTTCTTTATCTCTTCATGTCCAAAAAAATAAGATTGTCTAGATCCAATGGGACCAAATCTTATCAATTTATTTCAACACTGTATCATAATACAGATATTTATTTAGTGCAATATGGTACGATATGTGGCTCTTTCCACACACAAATGAAAGAACTGTTATGCATGCGGATACATGATATCTGCATAAATGCATGTATATATATGCAGGGCATAGCTGGTTAAAAACGGATCAGTAAATATTTTTAATAGAAAGTCAATGTATCTAACCAATTACTCCACATCAGAATAGTGCTAGTTGATGAAAGTTACTTCGGGATCAAGAAAGGTAAAGTCAAATTTGGGTTATTCTCTCAATTCCAATCGAATACAACTGGATCTAGTATAGTATGAATTGGCGATCAGAACATATATGGATAGAACTTATAAGGGGGTCTCGAAAAACAAGTAATTTTTGCTGGGCCTGTATCCTTTTTTTAGGTTCACTAGGATTCTTAGCGGTTGGAACTTCCAGTTATCTTGGTAGGAATCTGATATCCGTATTTCCATCTCAGCAAATTCTTTTTTTTCCACAAGGAATCGTGATGTCTTTTTACGGGATCGCAGGTCTATTCGTTAGCTCCTATTTGTGGTGCACAATTTTGTGGAATGTAGGTAGTGGTTATGACCGATTCGATAGAAAAGAAGGAATTGTGTGCATTTTTCGTTGGGGATTTCCTGGAATAAATCGTCGCATCTTCCTTCGCTTCCTTATGAGAGATATCCAATCAATCAGAATTGAGGTTAAAGAGGGTCTTTATCCTCGTCGTGTCCTTTATATGGAAATCAGAGGTCAAGGGGCCATTCCCTTGACTCGTACTGATGAGAATTTTACTCCACGAGAAATTGAACAAAAAGCTGCCGAATTGGCCTATTTCTTGCGCGTACCAATTGAAGTATTTTGAAATGAATTGAACACAATAAAGAATAAATGTTTTCTCGGCATGGGGGAAGGAACTTGCTAATTCCTTTTTTAATACAATTGAAGTCTTTTTCGAATGTTCATTCGAACAAAACATGTTAGATTATTCTATTTCCTCCTTCCTTTGTCGTGGCGACTCCCATAGAATAAAACAAAAAAGCAGGAGGGCATATATGGAATAACTATAATAAACTATACTATAATTAAGAAAAGAAGAAATTTTTGTATACCATTTGTATACCAAAAGTATTTCGTATGCGTATGGATCCCAACTCAATTCTTTTCTACTAGAAAATTTCTACTAGAAACAGGGATAATCTAATAAGTAGGGATTCATCAAATATATCCGAACATGTATTTCGTAAGACGTAATTCATCTCATCTTTTTAAGCCCAAAATTTTGATGATACCTTTTTTCCTTGGTTGTGGCTAGACGGTGAAACATTTCGAAATAATTAACTGAGGGAGGTTTTCGTTTCGAAATATGATTCGTTATTTTAAGTGGGTTTTCGAGTATTCATAGAAAGGAACAAATGAGGATGAAATTGCTTCGAATTTGCCCAATTGAGATATCTGGGAATAATATAGATTTTGCATTTTTATCCGAAAAGGACGGACCCTTATCCCATTTTTATATTCCTTCTAGATCCAAGAACTAAACTCAATTTTTACACAAAAATTGGAATGAATAGACCCATAGGTTCAATACCTTGTTATAGAACTCGTGCTTCAGAGAAATATCATATAGAGTCAACGAATGAAGCAGGTTCATTAACAATTCAATTCACAGATAAAAAATGAAAAAAAAGAAAGCATTGCCTTCTTTCCCATATCTTGTATCTATAGTATTTTTGCCCTGGTGGGTCTCTCTCTCATTTAATAAATGTCTGGAACTTTGGGTTACTAATTGGTGGAATACCGGGCAATCCGAAACTCTCTTGAATATCATTCAAGAGAAAAACGTTCTAGAAAGATTCATAGAATTAGAAGAACTCTTTCTGTTGGACGAAATGATAAAGGAGTACCCGGAGACACATATACAAAAACTTCGTATAGGAATACACAAGGAAACGATACAATTGGTCAAAGCACACAATGAATATCATCTCCATATCATTTTGCATTTCTCGACAAATATAATCTCTTTCGCTATTCTAAGTGGTTATTTTATTTTGGGTAATGAGGAACTTGTCATTCTTAATTCTTGGGTTCAGGAATTCCTCTATAACTTAAGTGACACAATAAAAGCTTTTTTGATTCTTTTAGTTACTGATTTATGGATTGGATTTCACTCGACTCATGGTTGGGAACTAATAATTGGTTCGTTCTACAACGATTTTGGATTGGCTCATAACGATCAAATTATATCTGGTCTTGTTTCCACCTTTCCAGTTATTCTAGATACAATTGTGAAATATTGGATTTTCCTTTATTTAAATCGTGTATCTCCTTCGCTTGTAGTCATTTATCATTCAATGAATGAATGAAGAACTCATTTGATCTCCTGATATCAATCAAATAAATCAGAATCTTTCTTCCTTTATAAAGAAAGCATTTTGAATCTTACTTAATTCTTTATATTTTATTTCTACCGGTTCAAGGTATTCGTCCTATATTCCAGTACAACTATTCCAGTACAATGACAGACTCGTGCATAGGGAACTTGACTAGTTCCCTATCTAATTTATTGTAGAAATTCCGAGATCTATGATTGGACATGCAAAATAGAAATACTTTTTCTTGGGTAAAGGAACAGATGACTCGA